CAATAATTTTTTCTTCATATTCCGAATAATTAAATTAATAATAATGTTCTCTTAAGACTGAGAGCGGTAAAAAAAAAAAAATAATAATAATAATCAAATCGCACCATCTCTGTAATAGGTGAATGCCTCTTTTTCTCCTGAAGTTGTCGGAATTATTCGTAATAAGATATTGGCTACAATTGAAAAGGTTTTATCAATAAAATTTCCATTTATCCCAGATCTAGACATAGGTGTATTAATCCATTCTATAATTTTTTTGAATTTCCTTTCGTGAGAAAATTATCCCATAAACAAAGGAATTGTACAGTACGAAATAACGTAAAAATGGATTCATTAAAACAAAAAGACGCCCTTGTTACTCAAATTGTTTATTTTTGACAGGAATCAATAAAAAATTTTTAATAAAAATATTCGAATCCGATTAGATTTCATCCAAATGTAGTAATAGAAAAATGAAGGTAACTATTCCGATTTCATTGAAGTTTAAGAATCAAAGAATTTCTCCTAGAGATTCGGATAATTTGAGAAGTTTTGATTCCAAAGAGGAAAAAGAGGCGAATAATAATTCGATGATTAAAATGGAATACCGTCCGTTTTGTGTTGTGTGTATAGTGGGTATACGCATACAATCAAATATAAAAACCCGAAGGGCGGTTCATGAATTTCGAATAAATCTATGGGTTAAGAGGTTAAGTAAGGAATTCTTGTTGAAAAATCGAAAACAGGAAAGGGATTTTAGAATTTTTATGAAAATGGAATAATAGTTTAAACTAAAGAGAATCGTGGTATAAAGGTAGCCATTAAACATAGTCTAAAAAAATAGATCGATCGGCGGATTCGTTCCAATTGAGTGATTTAATCCGGTATAATATATTATAAAGATAAAGGGCTGATATCTTCGCAAACATGAATAGATATATATCTTTATTTTATTTAAATTTTACAATTTTTTTCATAAAAAAAATTATCTTTATCCCGAGCCTCGGAGGAAGGATTTATCTTTGATAAAAAGTTTTATACTTTTAGAGTTACATTTTTATAGTGAAAATAGAATGTACATACCTATAAAAAATTAATATAAATGACTCACTATTTACTCGGTTTTTGGGCCATAATCATTATGTAGGAGAGATGGCCGAGTGGTTGAAGGCGTAGCATTGGAACTGCTATGTAGACTTTTGTTTACCGAGGGTTCGAATCCCTCTCTTTCCGTATCCTTCACCTAATTCATCAATGTTACTGGCCACAATGCATCAAATAAGAATGGATACTCCAACAGCTAGCCCATGTCTTTTCTTTGATATGGATTCGTTATTCCTAATCCTAATTTCTGTGGTACGAAAATACTGGACAAAATGGACAAGGAATTAAAATCCCCTACTGATCTAGAGATCCATTAATGAGAGAAAAATCCCCAGACCAAACCTCTTAACTTAACTCAGTCGCTTTACTTAAGCGAAAAAGGGGGCAAAACTGGCCGAACCTTATGTTATTTTAGTTAGGGTTAAGTCTGACGAGAGTAATATTCTACAACTAGTAATTCATTTATTTTCAAACCGACCCATTTACTATCTATTATTTGATTGACTAATCCTTTATATTGTAATGGGTGAAGAGTCAAATGTTTTGGTAATTCCTCCAGGGGGGATGAATCAATATGATTTTGAATCAGAACCTTAGATTTTTGCTCATCTCTCACCGTAATAATATCTCTGGGTTTGCATCGATAACTTGGTATATCTACTATCCGACCATTAACTAAAATATGCCTATGGTTAACTAATTGGCGGGCTTGAGGAATAGTCGAAGCCATACCCAATCGAAAAAGGATGTTATCCAAACGCATTTCAAGTAATTGTAGTAAAACCTGACCTGTTGACCCTTTGGCTTTTCCGGCGATACGAACGTATTTAAGTAATTGTTGTTCCGTAAGACCATAATGAAAGCGCAATTTTTGTTTTTCTTCTAAACGAATACGATATTGCGATTTTTTGCCGGGGCGCGATTGGGTTCGAAGATCGTTTCCGGCTCTAGGCTTTTTACTAGTTAGCCCCGGTAAAGCCCCCAGACGTCGTATTTTTTTGAAACGAGGTCCTCTGTAACGCGACATAAAGACTCCTTTTTTTATGAAATTTCAAAAACCAAAATTAAAACTAAACTAAAATATGATAAATGAAGCGAAATTTACTGAAGTATTACAAATAATAATTAGAGGAATTGTATCAATATCCGGACCTTATTGTATATAAATATTATATATATAATTGTATTATATAAATAAAAAAGAAAAAAAAATGGAAATAATAGAAAAAAACGAAGGGCTCTTTTCTTGATTGATTTGTTCTACAGAGACCAAACCCCTCCAATCCAATTTTTATTCATAATTAGAAGTTTCTATGAAATAATAGAAAGGGCTCGATGATCTTTAGGAAAGGGCAAAGAAGCTTTTCACTTTGATTTCATATTATCAATTATCTAAAAAAAAAAAAAACACAAATGGAGAAAAGCCGGCTATCGGAATCGAACCGATGACCATCGCATTACAAATGCGATGCTCTAACCTCTGAGCTAAGCGGGCTCGCATAGTATAAATTGTACACGTATACTAATTTAGTAAACTACTGCTACTAAGATCTTAACTTTTTATTCTTAGCTATTTCATAAGAAATATGATATAAATGTAAAAAAATTCAACTATAGAAACGAATAAGAATGGAAAATAAAATTTCCAAAAACATTTCATTTTTATCTATTAATTTAGATCTATTTCTCAAATATATGTTTATCAATAATAAACATCTTAATTTGTTTAATTAGATACTAAGATTTTTTTAGTATATCCATATTTAATTTACTTGTTTTTTTTATATTGTTTTTTATTTTACTATATAAATAAAAAAAAACTTTATTATAAATAAAAAATTTTCGTACATAGTTTTTTATTTCTATATATTTTGTTATATTTCTAATTTGAAATAGAATTAGGTAACTAAAGTTAATAATATAATCTAGTATAATCTAGTAATTATAATCTAATACTAATAATTAAGTTCTAGTAATTAAGTTAAAATCTTATTCTATATTTATATTAGAATCGTATAATATATTAAATTAATATTATTATTAAATATTATTATTAATTTAATAATTAAAATTATTTAATTAATAGAATTTAAATAAAATTATAGAATTTAAATAAAATTAATTATTATATATATTTGAAATCGAAAATATAGAATTTATATAATAAAAATAATAAAAAAGAATTTCCTATTTCATTAATATTCATTGATAACTAATTGATAACTAATTCTAAATTAACAAAATAATTAATTGATTAATTATATCCATTCGATTAGTTATGTCTATTAATGAAATTTTAAATTACTAAATAGCCCTTTGTCGTTTTTTTTTATTATTTCTTAGGGTCTTCCCTAAGAAAAGGATAAAAAGATAAAAGTGCAATCCAGATCATAATGAAACATTCCTACGGTTTCATTCGGAAAGTAGAAACCTAAGACGAAAAAAAAGAATCGACCGTTCAAGTATTCAAAATTGCACACTAAAAATGATAGAAATAGGGACATGTATAAGTATAATATATACATTATAATATATATATATGTGGTATATATCTATATTTAATTTCTGATTGGACCAAGTATGGTTTACACTAGAGATGAAAGAAGATAGATACGAAATCAAATAGGAGCAAACACTTTTCAATACAGGAATCGATATCGAATGAATTCCACGGTTCCAGCATAATCAAAATCGAAATGAACGAAAAGGGGTAAACGGCATCATGATGTGATCATAATCACATCACAAAAAAAGGGGGGATATGGCGAAATTGGTAGACGCTACGGACTTAATTGGATTGAGCCTTGGTATGGAAACCTACCAAGTGATAACTTTCAAATTCAGAGAAACCCTGGAATTAAAAATGGGCAATCCTGAGCCAAATCCCGTTTTATGAAAACAAACAAGGGTTTCAGAAAGCGAGAATAAATAAAGGATAGGTGCAGAGACTCAATGGAAGCTGTTCTAACAAATGGAGTTGGCGGCATTGTGTTCGTAAAGGAATCCTTCCATCGAAACTTCCGAAAGGATGAAACCGATGAAACATATATACATATGTATACTTACTGAAATACTATCGCCAAATGATTAAAAATGATTAACGACGACTCCAACCGGTTCTATAATTTTTATATATCTATTTAGATGAAACATAGTCGTTGATCAAATCATTCACTACATCATAGTCTGATAAATCTTTTTAAGAATTGATTAATCGGATAAGAATAAAGATAGAGTCCCATTCTACGTGTCAATATCGACAACAATGAAATTTATAGTAAGAGGAAAATCCGTCGACTTTAGAAATCGTGAGGGTTCAAGTCCCTCTATCCCCAAAAAGACCTGGTTGCCTCGTTGCCTCCCTAATTATTTATCTTCTCGTTTTATTATCGACTCGAAATTGGTTATGTTTCTCAGTCATTCTCACTCTACTCTTTCACAAACCTATCCGAGCAGAAAAAGATTTTCTTATCACAAGCCTTGTGTGTGATATATATGATAATGATACGTGTACAAATGTAAATCAGCATCTTTGAATAATGTGTTAATTTTGGATAATTAACAATTCATATCATTATTTGTCCTGTATTGAAACTTACAAAGTTTTATTTTTGAAGATCCAAGAAATTCTACAAGGGCCTGGATATTACTTTGTAATATCTTTTAGTTTTTTTAATTGACATAGACCCAAGTCCTATATTAAAATAAAATGAGGATGATGCGTCGTGAATGGTCGGGATAGCTCAGCTGGTAGAGCAGAGGACTGAAAATCCTCGTGTCACCAGTTCAAATCTGGTTCCTGGCACATGAGAAATTTGTATGAGTCTATATTATATTATACAAATTAATTGATATGGGTCGACATCCATATTCAGGATTATAGTATAGATCATGATACATACTTATCCATCTAAGTG